AAAATTGCACAGAAACATCCGAACTAAATAAAATTCATGATATCCTTCTTCCCGATCCTAATTCTCCAGATTCTCCAGAATATCAAGATAAAATCGAAAGATCAGAAAAAAAAGAGGTGAAAATAGATTCAAAGAATAGGTTAAAGTTTTCATTGAACGCAATTCTAACTAAGCCTAAGCGTGAAAAAAAATCTATTGGAATGAACAAAATAGGTAAAAAACCCCTTCGGTGGTCATACAAATTAATCAACGAGTTGGAACAATATTTTAAAAAACGACGAAAAGAACAAGGTATAATGCAAGGGCTGGATCACCAGCTTAGAACAAGAAGATTTAAACGTATATCTTTTTTAACTCGTTCCAGACGAAGTTTTAAGAAATCTCAGTTCAAGAATTTTAATCTTTATAGAAAATTTAATAGAGAGTCTGGGTTTATAAGTTATTTCGAAGAACCTGATTTTCGTCGAGCCGTAATCAAAGGATCTATGCGCGTTCAAAGACGTAAAATGGTTATTTGGGGACCGTCCCAAGGAAATCCCCATTCACCACTTTTTTTGGAAAAAATGGAAGATTTTCCTTTTCCTATATCCGACCTAATGAAACTTTTTTTTAATATTAGAGGTTGGTTGGGTAAAAAGTCAGAATTTGAAATTTTAGATCAACAATTGCAAATAAAAAAAAACAACCAGGAAGACGTAATAGAATTCTGGGAGAACATTCCATATGCACAAAAAACAAGAAGTATTCTGTTACTAGCTCAATCAATTTTTAGAAGATATATTAAATTACCCTTATTAATAATAGCTAAGAATATTGGATGTATTTTATTACGGCAATCTCCGGAATGGTATGAGGATTTCCAAGATTGGAATAGAGAAATTTATCTAAAGTGTAGCTATAATGGTCTACAATTCTCCAAAACAGAATTTCCTAAAAATTGGTTAAGAGAAGGTTTTCAGATCAAAATCCTATATCCTTTTCATTTGAAACCTTGGCACAGATCTAAACTACGACTCTCTGATAGAGATCGAAAGCAACAAGATGATTTTGATTCTTGTTTTTTAACAGTTTTAGGAAAGGAAACAGAATATCCTTTTGGTCCTCCTCGAAAAACACCTTCCTTTTTTGAACCCATTTTTGAAGATATAGACTATAAAGTCGAAATAAAAAAATTGAATTTTAGAGTTCGAAGAGTTTTAAAAAAAATAACAAAAAAACAAGGAAAAGCAGTTTTATTTGTAAAACAAAAAATAAAAGAACTTTTAAAAGAAAATAAAATTCCATTATTTATACCGACAGAAATATATGAATCAAGTGAAACTCAAACAGAAAAGGATTCTATAATCAGCGCTCAGATAATTCAGGAATCACTTATTCAAAATCGATCTACAGGTTGGACAAATTATTCACAGGCCGAAAAAGAAATGAAACATAGAATTGATAGAAGAAACACAATCAGAAATCAAATAGAAATAATGAAAAAAAATAAAAAAAAAGTAACGCCGAGAATAAAAAAAAATAATAAGAATAATGGAAATAATGGAGAATCACCCCCAAAAATTTGGAAAATATTAAAAAGAAAAAATATTGAATTAATAGTTAAATTTTTCATTGAAAAAATATACATAGATATCTTTCTATGTATCATTAATATGCGCAGAATCACTCTACAAATTTGTATGGAATCAACAAAAAAAATTCTTGATAAATACATTGACAATAATGAAATAAATAAAGATCAAAAAAATATTAATAAAACAAAACAAAATAAAATTGACTTCATTTCGCCTATAACTATAAAAAAGGCTTTTGATAATCTTAGAAATAGTAAGCGGAAGTCACATATTTTTTTAAATTTATCTTACTTGTCACAAAAATATGTATTTTTAAAATTATCACAAACCCAAGTTATTAACTTCAATAAGTTAAGATCTCTTCTTCAATATAATGGACCTTCTTTTTTTCTTAAGAATGAAATAAAAGATCTTTTTGGAAGACAAGGAATATTTGATTCCGAAGTAAGACATAAGAAACTTCCAAATAATGCAATGAATCCATGGAAAAACTGGTTAAGAGGTCATTATCAATACGATTTATCGCAGATTACATGGTCTAGATTAGTCCCACAAAAATGGAGAAATGGACTAAATCAATGTCATACGTCTCAAAATAAGGATTTAAATAAACGGTATTCCTATGAAAAAGACCAATTATTTGATTCAAAAAAAAAACAAAATTTGAAAGTCTATTTATTACGAAATAAAGAGGAAAATTTTCAAAAAAACTATAGATATGATCTGGGTAAATATATATATATATATATTCATTCTGAAACTAAGAAGAAGGCCTCTATTTATAGATCATCATTAGAAACAAATAAGAATCAAGAAAATTCCAACAGAAATAACGAAAAAATTTTTAGCATACTCAAGAATATTCCTATCAAGAATTATCTAGGAAAAAGTGATATTATAGATAGGGAAAAAAATACAGATAGAAA